GACGCGAGATGAATCACAAGGAAGAATGCCTTACAGGCAGTTTTCCAGCATATAATAAATGAGAGCTAGCCTTGCGCTGAACTATAAACTATGTGTGGAGCTCTATCTTTACCTTGCCAGCTGGGTTTTACTATTCCTATTATTATTTAAAATAAAATGCCCGATTCAGGTGATTCAATGGGAGAAAGCGCCTTGCCTTGATGCTCATTTGGGAGCTTATTTGAACAACTATCTTATAGATAGAATTGGTATTTTAATACCATGGATAGATAGTATAGCATCGGGAACCGCAGGTGAGCTGCTCTTTCTAGATGTTCTGAGTCCGGTCTCATATGAAGGAAAGGCTTTGTTTTGGCTCTCAAACAGGAGAAAGAGAAATAGCTTCTTTTCATGACTGCATTCTTCGTAAGCCTGCCTGAAAAGCTCTTCTTATCCTTATCCCATTCTTTGCTCTCAAAGGCGACCGTGTTTGACACGGGAGGGACGGGGCGCTAGGCAGGCTTTTCTTTTTATCCACTCCAAGGCGGCTTTCGGAAGCAGCGAACTCTCCAAGGTCATCAGCAAGTCAAAATGAAAGGAAATCCGCGAATTCGAGTAAGGGGAATAGACCCACCACTGATTCATTCAATTCCAGCTGCTGATTACGATGCTGATTCAACAAGTTCGGATGGTAGGGTAGGGTACGGCTTGGACTAATGCAGCTTCGGCTGTGAACTCCGAAGAATCGACTACTAGCCACTATCTTATAGTCGAGAGCCCCGATCGACCCCACCCCGGGAGGTCAGATCGAAGCCATGAGGAGTTACTTTCTTGATAGTACCCCTTTACACTCACGGGATAGATAGAGGCAGGAAGCCTGCCGTTTCATACTTCGATACTTATCTAAGTAATGCAGTTAACCAACCCCTTCTACGAGGAACCTATTGGCAAGGTTGAGAGATTGGGTAAGCTGCGAGACAGTGTTCACCACGCTCGCCATAGCGAGGGCCAGCTTGGATTGGGCATGCTTTCTTATGCTACTACTACACATCCTATGACTCTTCCTTCCTTTCGGTAAGCTCAGTCCTCGAGGGAGGATCAGAGAATCCACTCTTTAGGGCTAGCAGTCTCTCTTTCTGTATCGGCTTTACCTATCGAATGGGCTTCTTCGTTGAGTAGACGTCTCGAGGGAACAAAGCAGACAAAATCCGTTTTTTAGTAAAAACTCCTTGTCCCCTGAGTGTGCGAATCTAATTGAGTAAGGTCTCAACTGCCCACTCTGAGCCTTTTCTTGCTCAGCCGCTAAGAGCTCTCTTCATAGCGTTTCCAATCCTTTTCCGTCTGCTCGTGCTCGTTGTCGAGCTTCAGAACTATAGGTAGGCCTTTGCCCGACCTGGTGGCTAGGCTAGTGCAACAGGCCAAGTCGGGAGCTACGTTGAGGTTTTGGATCAAGGATGGGCTCTTGATCACCAGAGGGAATTGCCTCTACGTGCCCAAGGTTGGAGACTTAAGGAAGGAGATCTTAAGGGAGTGCCATGCGGCTGGTCACCCACGGAGGACACTGGCCCTTATAGCACGAGGTGACTACTGGCCAAAGATGGAGATGGAGGAAGAAGTTTCAGGGTATGTGAGAACTTGTCGTCTTTGTCAGCAGGACAAGGTGGAGCGAGCTAAACCAGCGGGTTGAAGCCATTGCCTATACACCAGAGAGACCGGGCAAGTGTATCCATGGATTTCATTGCAAGCTTGCCTAAAGTGGGGGAGGATGGACCACCTAGTAAAGGTTGTACTAGACATGAGTTCTAGTAAGGATCTCGTGTTTGCTAGTTTCAAGTCTCAGACTAGAGTCTTTAGTCTAGTATCTAAAACCTGCTTTTCTTTTCTCGCTTCCGCTCCCGTACAGGAACGGGATATTAGGGTAGACACAGGTGATAGGAAAGAGTCTCTAGTAGTGGAGTTTCAAGCTCTTGTTTTGTGATGTGATGTTAGTATTGCGTCATAATAGTTGTTTAATACATACACTTGAACAGGTTCGTTGGTGTACCGAAAGGGACTGACGGATCATTATAATGTTATTGAAATATCCGCCTTTTTCTCGGTTATCCCGGTTAAAGGGTGGACTGTTCACTTGATATGTATGTTGCTTCTTATTATTAATACTCAAGGTGGTGTTACTGGTGTAACCCCTTTGGTATTGATAAAGTAAGAAATTGACACCAACTGTCAGTGATCCTCGGATTACTCCTTGAAGTGCTGTTTCCTCTATCCCACCTCGTGGTATGGACGGCTGCGGAACGGGATTATTCCCGGTCGGAGAAAGTTCTCGGCCTCCACTATTCTGAGTGATGATGTCGTCACTCGGGACAGTAGGGTGACCGGAGAACACCGCAAAATTATCCAGGATTTGGGAGCGACCATATCAAAAGCTAAATCCTTAGCTTCCAATTCTGGTGGGTTTGAGTTCACAAGCACTCCTTCATGGTGAAGGCTTTATTAATATATTCCCCATTTTTATAGAGTC